GCTTCATGTTATTCTTACCAATAGACATGTCAGAGCTAGAGGCATCCCAATCGGATTAAATGGGATGACAGTTTTTCATTCTGAATCTGTAAAATCGTAATTTCGATCAAATCACACATCGCAGTATACCAGGCCTTCTAATTCCTTAAGAGGTTTATCTAAAAGATTCGCGATATAACTAGGAAGACGTTTCAAATACCACACATGAGTCACCGGGCATGCTAGTTTGATGTATCCCATTTGATATCTTCGGATCCGAGAATCAACAGATTCGACTCCGCATTGTTCGCAAAATTTCGGTTCTTCTTTTTCCCCCCCGATCACTCGATAATTTCCACAAGCACAAATTCCACTTTTTATAGGTCCAAAAATTCTTTCACAAAACAACCCATCTTTTTCCGGTTTATTGGTTTTGTAATGAAAAGTATAGGGTTTTGTCACCTCTCCAACTATCTCTCCATTCGGTAGGATTTTGTTGGCCCAAGCACGTATTTGTTTAGGAGAAACTAATCCAATTCGAAGTTGTTGATGTTTATACTGATCGATCATAGAAGAAAAATTCTGATTCATTCCGATCAAACTTCCTTCCTATTAATCTGGAAGTTTTTCTCAGATACAAGGAAATGATTCAGTTCCAGAGATAAAGATCGTAGTTCGCGAACGAGCAATCGAAAGGATTCTGGCGCACCCTCAGGATTAGGTATTGTTCCCCCAACGATCGTGGTACCAAGTACTTCCTGACGAGCTCTAATATGATCGGATTTATAAGTGAGCATCTCTTGTAAAATATGAGCAACACCAAATCCCTCTAGAGCCCAAACTTCCATTTCTCCTACTCGTTGTCCACCTTGCTTAGCCCTTCCCCTAAGGGGTTGTTGTGTAACAAGTGCATAATGACCACTGGAACGTCCGTGGATTTTATCATCAACTTGATGAATTAATTTTAACATATAGGACTTTCCTATTATAACAGGTTGTTCAAAAGGATCTCCTGTTCTTCCATCAAATATTCTGCTCTTTCCAGGATACTCGGGTTCAAATACCCATGGATTTGCTGTTTGCTTACTGGCTTCATATAATTCAGAAAACACTAGTTTTCTCGAAGCCTCTTGCTCGTATCTCTCATCAAAGGGTGTTATTCTATAATGTCTGCCCAGCAGGTCTCCCGCTAACCCGAGCGAGCATTCAAACATCTGTCCCACATTCATTCGTGAAGGTACTCCTAATGGATTGAATACCATATCAACAGGTGTTCCATCTTGCAAATAAGGCATATCCTGTCTAGGCAAAATTTTGGAAATGATACCTTTATTCCCATGTCTTCCAGCTACTTTATCGCCCACTTTGATTTTACGTTTCTGTGAGATATATACACGAATCATTTCTGGATTATAAATGGAACCCCCCTTTTTCTGGCCCCACCTCACATCAATAACTCGACCTCTTCCGCCTATAGGCAACTTTAGACAAGTTTCTTTTGCAGTGGATACCTGAATGCCAAGTATGGCTCGTAATAATCTATCTTCTGGAGCATAGGATGATTCTTTCGCTGTCTGAGGCGTTAATTTACCTACTAAAACATCACCAGTTTCTACCCAAGATCCCAGCATCACAATTCCATTTCTGTCTAAATTGCGGAGTAAATAAGGCTCTAAATGAGGTATTTCATTAGTGATTCTTTCAGGTCCTTGGCTTGTCACATGAGTCTGAATTTCATATTTCCGGATATGAAAAGAAGTATAAATATCGTCATAGACTAGACGTTCGCTAATGAGTACGGCATCTTCAGAATTGTAACCTTCCCATGGCATATAAGCTACTGATACATTTTTCCCCAAAGCGAGTTCGCCACCAACCGTAGCCGCACCATCCGCCAAAATTTGCCCCTTTTTAAGGTATTTACCCCGATGAACCTGAGGTTTTTGATGCATCCAAGTATTTTTGTTGGAACGCTGATACATAACCAACGGAATGCTTATAGTGTCCCCATTACCTGATAAAACGATCTTTTCAGCATCGGTATAAATGATCTTTCCTTCGCGTTCGGCTATAGCCGAACCCCCTGAATCGAGAGCCGCTTGGCGTTCCAAACCGGTTCCAACAATACACTTTTCGGACTGAGAAAGCGGAACTGCTTGACGCTGCATATTAGAACTCATTAAAGCCCGATTCGCATCATTATGCTCGATAAAAGGAATGAGAGAAGCTCCAATAGAAAAATATTGGAAGGGATAAATGTTTCGAAGATGAATCTGTTCCCATGCAATAGTCAAGAATTCTTGACGGTATCGAGCTGGACCAACTTCTTCTTCCTGAATACCCCGAGTCAACGCCAAAGAATTTCCCGCCGCCACCATATAGTATTCATCTCTACTCGGCGATAAATAAACCATCTGTTCTTCTTTTGATCTCTCAGATATTTCATAAAATGGGGTCTCTATAGACCCCCAATCACCAACCCTTGCATGAATAGCTAAGGACCCAATAAGTCCAACATTGA